ATAAGACTAAACACAACTCTTTTCTTTCTATTGTTGTGTTGGGCCCACAATTAATCCTATGGGGCCTTAGGATGGGTGTATTCTTTTATATCCCGTAGTTTCGTTCATGGATCGAGACAAGTATCACAACTTCTTCTACCCATCCTATATATTGTCCGTTTCGTTCCGTGTTGGAATATAAATAAAAATAAATAGAAACTTATTTATTAGTATTAGTATTAGTATTAGTAGACGGGATTTTACGAAAAAAGTTCTTCTTATTCATAGGCCAGAGCAAATATTTCTTTTTTCGATGCGCATTTTACACAATAGGGGGGGCAACTGCTATTTCTAATTGAAAAAGATCCTATATATTGAAGTGAGCTCCGCGGTCTCCCAAAAACAAAAGAGAATGATTTCTTTCAATTGACTATTCATCTCTTGTATTTTCATGTAAATAGGTAGGGGCAAGAAAGCTCTATGGAAAAATTGTGGTTCAATTCGATGTTATCTAAAGGGGAATTCGAATACAGGTGTGGACTAAGTAAATCAATGGATCGCCACAGTAATGTTGATCATTTCGTTGGCGTCAGGGACATTCGGAATTTCATCTCCGATGACACATTTTTTGTTAGGGATAGTAATAGGGACGGTTATTCCATATATTTTGATATTGAAAATCAAATTTTTGAGATTGACAATGATCATTCTTTTCTGAGTGAACTAGAAAGTTCTTTTTATAGTTTTCGTAATTCTAATTATAGGAATAATAGATCGAAAAGGGACGATCCCGACTATGATCGTTACATGCATGATACTCAATCTAGTTGGAATAATCACATTAATAATTGCGTTGATTCTTATCTTCATTCTCAAATCTGTATCGATAGTCACGTTTTAAGTAGTAGTGAAAATTACCGTGACAGTTACATTTCTAATTACATTTGTGGCGAAAGTGGAAATAGTAGTGAAAGCGATAGTTCCAATAGAAAAACTAGCCCCAATGGTAGTGATTTAACTAGAAGTAGAATAGAAAGTTCTAATGATCCCGAAGTAACTCAAAAATACAGGCATTTGTGGATTCAATGCGAAAATTGTTATGGATTAAATTATAAGAAAATTTTGAAGTCAAAAATGAATATTTGTGAACAATGCGGATATCATTTGAAAATGAGTAGTTCAGATAGAATCGAACTTTCGATTGATCCAGGTACTTGGGATCCGATGGATGACGACATGGTCTCTCTGGATCCCATTGAATTTCATTCCGAAGAAGAACCTTATCAAAATCGTATTGATTCTTATCAAACAAAGACAGGATTAACAGAGGCTGTTCAAATAGGTACAGGTCAACTAAATGGGATTCCCATCGCAATTGGGGTTATGGATTTTCAGTTTATGGGGGGTAGTATGGGATCCGTAGTAGGTGAGAAAATCACCCGTTTGATCGAGTATGCTACCAATAAATTTTTACCTCTTATTCTGGTGTGTGCTTCCGGGGGAGCACGGATGCAAGAAGGAAGTTTGAGCTTGATGCAAATGGCTAAAATATCTTCCGCTTTATATGATTATCAATCAAATCAAAAGTTATTCTATGTATCAATTCTTACATCTCCTACTACTGGTGGAGTGACAGCTAGTTTTGGTATGTTGGGGGATATCATTATTGCCGAACCGAATGCCTATATTGCCTTTGCGGGTAAAAGAGTAATTGAACAAACATTGAATAAGGCAGTACCTGAAGGTTCACAAGCGTCTGAATATTTATTCCATAAGGGCTTATTCGATCTAATCGTACCACGTAATCCTTTAAAAGGTGTTCTGAGTGAGTTATTTCAGCTCCACGCTTTTTTTCCTTTGAATAAAATTCAATCAAGTAGAGTCTTAAGTTAAATTTTTTTTTGTGGTGAACAATTAGTTAGTTAATTTATCAGAATCAAAATAAATAAAGAATGGACTTTTCTTTGGTGACATAAGATTTAATTGTATTTGTATAAAGAATCATGCGGATAATTTTTTTTTTACCGATATTCCTGATTACTAATCAGTAACCCTCTATCAACAAAACAACATAAAAAGCGAATTCTTCCTTAGAATTAGGAGGCAAGGCAAATAAAACGAATTTCGTGGTCCCCTTTTGCATATGTATTTTGCATATGTATATATAGAACTCAAATATAGAAAAAATATAGAATCTTGCATCTTTCTATATCTCCCAAGAATTCCCATTTTTTCTAAGAATCCCTGCTATTGGATATTGGATCGGATTCTAACGAATCTTTCGGGAATTTGGTAAAAAACTCTTTTTGTATTAAATATTAAAAAAGAAATTAGAATATAAGAACAATAGAAAAATAAAAGAAGTAAGAATAGAATAATAAAGAAAGTGGATTATCATACATAACATATATTTCATGGAAAAAGATGAATAAGTCCGTTTATTTAGTTCTACATTCCTTGCACTTATACTTATTCTATAGACTCACTTAGATATACTTTTAGTAAATATACTTAGTATACTTCTATACGAATTCTAATATGAATTAGAATTATTATAAGATATCTTTATAATAATAACAGGTACAAATATTAAATCGAGGTACCCATTCTATGACAATTCTCAACAACTTACCCTCTATTTTTGTGCCGTTAGTGGGCCTAGTATTTCCGGCAATTGCAATGGCTTCTTTATTTCTTCATGTTCAAAAAAATCAGATTTTGTAAATCCGATGTGGTCAAATCTCCTCTAGTTTTTTTTTCAAGACTTAGCAAACACGGCACGGATATCCATTTAGTAGAGTATTGTATAACAATAACAAATAACAGGCGGCTTTCTGCGAACATAAATGAAGGATCTCTTATGCATGCATAAACAGGATATATGGGTAAATGTAAATGAATTCTATCTATTTTCAAAAATAGGCCAGGATCCGAGCTCATGTCTGAAATTTAAGTCAATGTATCTATATGTATGTAGCTATCTAATCTATATGTATCTATCTATAGGGAATCCTATGAAGGGGATGTTCTTATTTTATTATATCTAACTAATTTGATGAATTACTGATAAAAGTTCACATCAGAATAGTACTAGTTGATGAAAGTTACTTCGGAAACAAAAAAAAGTAAAGTCAAATTTATTTTGGTTATTCTCTCAATTCCAAGAAAATGCAACTGGATCGAGTATGTATGAGTTGGCGATCAGAATATATATGGATAGAATTTATAGCAGGATCTCGCAAAACAAGTAATTTCTGCTGGGCCTTTATCCTTTTTTTAGGTTCATTAGGATTCTTATTGGTTGGAATTTCTAGTTATCTTGATAGGAATTTGATATCTTTATTTCCGTCTCAGCAAATCCGTTTTTTCCCACAAGGGGTCGTGATGTCTTTCTATGGGATCGCGGGTCTCTTTGTTAGTTCCTATTTGTGGTGCACAATTACATGGAATGTCGGTAGCGGTTATGATCGATTTGATCGAAAAGAAGGAATAGTGTGTATTTTTCGTTGGGGATTTCCTGGAAAAAATCGCCGCATCTTTCTACAATTCCTTATGAAAGATATTCAGTCCATCAGAATAGAAGTGAAAGAGGGTATTTATGCTCGTCGTGTCCTTTATATGGAAATTAGAGGCCTGGGGGCTATTCCGTTGACTCGTACTGATGAGAATTTAACTCCGCGAGAAATTGAGCAAAAGGCTGCGGAATTGGCCTATTTCTTGCGCGTACCAATTGAACTATTTTGAAAAATCAAAATGAACTGAAGAATAAATGCTTTGTCAGCAGGAGGAACAAACCCAAGAATCCTCCTTTTCTTTTTCTTTTTCTATAGCACAACTTACTTAATTGAAGTTTCTTCAGAATGTCCAGTCGGGCCACAGCAAGGCAAACGTGTATGGAACAGCTATAACATAAAACGAAATCGTTTTTGTCTGTAAAAAAATGGTTTTTTTGCGTATGGAAATCCCCACTCAATTCAATTCAGTAACAAAAGAAGTAACAAATCGAAATAATAGATTGATCTCATATATCAAAACTTTTCGGAATAAAAAATTTATCTTTTTTTTTTGTCAATATTTTGAATTCATACGTTAGATATGGATAGATCATATCTTGGAAATTATCTCTATTTTCTTTTGGTAATGGACCCTTTTTATCCTTTCGTTTGTCTTTCTTAATAACCAAAGAATTGGATCCCTTATAATGAGAACTTTTCTTTCTTTTTTTGCCACTCGGTTTTGATTATCACAATATTTATTCTTCAGAAAATTCTCTCAAATATTCCTTCAAATATTCCTGGATTATGCTCTGGACAGCCTGCGAATTTTTTTTTTCGAAATATTTTCTATTTGAATTCTTACTAGAAAGGAAGTTCTTTCATTTCGAAATCCGAATAATATTCATTATTTGAATTTGAATCTTTTGGGCATTCATTGAAAAGGGGGGAATTGCTTCGAATATTTGATCAATTGAGATATCGGGAAACAATATTTTTTGATTATTTCTTCATTCGAATTCGAAATGGATTCTTCTTCTATTTTTGCATTTTTTCTACACTAGATTCAAGGACTAACCGCTGAATCACAACTAAAAAACCGAGACTCGATTCATAGGCGCGATACCTTAGAATAGAACTCATGCTTGGATAAAAATATTAGATCGAAGAGAGTCAACAAATGAGGTGGTGGTTTCAGTAATAATTCACAGATGAAAAAATGACAAAAAAGAAGGCACCCACTCTCATTAGATATCTCTCATCTATAGTATTTTTAGTATTCTTACCCTGGTGGATTTCTCTCTCATTTAATAAAAGTCTGGAATCTTGGATTACTAATTGGTGGAAGACTAGGCAATCCGAAACTTTCTTGAATGATATTCAAGAAAAGAGTATTCTAGAAAAATTCATAGAATTAGAGGAACTATTCCTCTTGGACGAAATGATAAAGGAATGCCCGGAAAGGGAAAGGTATCTACAAAAGCTTCGTATAGGGCTCCACAAAGAAACAATCCAATTGATCAAGAT